ATCTAATTTAATTCATTAACCCGAATAATAAATAAAAAAATGAAGATATGTATGCAATTTATTCCCCCTCTTTTTCTATAAAGACTAGAAAGAAAGGAATAGGGAAAAGTTTATGTTTCAACGAATCGCACGTAGAGATATTGATAATACACATAGAGTTAATGGTATTTCATAACTAATCGATTGAGCAGCAGCTCGTAGACCACCTAAAAAGGAATATTTATTATTTGAACCATATCCTGACATAAGAAGTCCAATGGGAGCAATACTTGAGACCGCAATCCATAAAAAAACTCCGATATTGAGATCGGTTAAAACAAGACGATAGTCAAAAGGAATTACTAAATAACTTAGCAGAATGGATATGACTGCTATGGATGGTCCGATACTAAATAAACTAGTATCTCCTCTAGATGGAAGAAGATTCTCTTTGAAAAGTAGTTTTGTCCCATCTGCTAGAGCTTGAAGAACTCCTAAAGGACCGGCGTATTCAGGTCCAATACGTTGTTGTAGCCCTGCGGATATTTCTCTTTCTAACCATACAATTACTAATACGCCTATTGTGATTCCCAATACAAGAGTCAAAATAGGGACAAGCGCCCATATAATTCCATAGACCCCTTTTAAAGATTCCACTCTGTAAAAAGAATTAATATCTTGTATTTCCGTTGTATCAATTACCATTTCAACGATCAACTTCTCCCATAATGATATCTATGCTACCTAGTATTGTCATAATATCAGCCAATTTCATTCTTTTAACTAACTGAGGAAGAATTTGCAAATTGATAAGACCCGGCGGGCGAATTTTCCATCTCCAAGGAAAACCACTCTGATCCCCTATCAGAAAAATTCCCAATTCACCCTTTGGGGCTTCGACTCTTACATAAAGTTCTTGTTTCGGCAATTCAAAAATAGGAGAAGGTTTTTTACTAATGAATCGATATTCAAAATCATGCCATTCTGGATACCTTTCTCTATCAAAGTATCGAAGTTCTAAATTCTCACAGGGCCCTCCCGGAATTCCTTCTAGAGCCTGTTGAATAATTTTTATGGATTCTGTCATTTCACCAATTCGGACTAAATAACGAGCTAATGAATCCCCTTCTTTTTGCCATTGGACTTCCCAATCCAATTCGTCGTAACACTCATAATGATCAACTTTACGAAGATCCCATTGTATTCCGGAAGCTCGCAACATTGGTCCTGATAAACCCCAATTTATTACTTCGTCTCTACCAATAATGCCTACACCTTCAACGCGTTCTAAAAAAATAGGATTTCGTGTAATAAGTTTTTGATATTCAGTAACTCCTGTTAAAAAATAATCGCAGAAATCCAAACATTTATCTATCCACCCATGAGGTAGATCAGCCGCTACTCCTCCGATACGAAAATAATTATGCATCATTCTCATACCAGTGGCAGCTTCGAATAGATCATATATAAATTCTCTTTCTCTGAAAATATAGAAGAAAGGAGTTTGTGCACCAATATCTGCCATAAACGGGCCGAGCCATAACAGATGAGAAGCTATACGACTCAATTCCAACATAATTACTCTGATATAACTGGCTCTTTTAGGTACTTGAATATTTCCTAACTGTTCTGGCCCATTTACAGTTATTGCTTCTGTGAACATAGTAGCTAAATAATCCCAACGAGTTACATAAGGAAGATATTGTATAATTGTTCGGTTTTCCGCAATTTTTTCCATCCCCCTGTGTAAATAACCCAATATTGGTTCACAGTCAATAACATTTTCACTGTCCAGAGTAACGATGAGTCGAAGAACACCATGCATTGACGGGTGGTGGGGGCCCATATTGACTATCATGAGATCTTTTCTTGTAGCTGGTATATTCATAAGTTTTTCCTCGATTCATTCTTCCATGAATTGCGCAAAACGAAAAAAAGTTCATCAAAATTCAAGATCTAATAAATCAAATAATTCAAAATGACTTTTCAAATTAACGAATTTTGGATTCCCGAATACCCAATTGATTAATTAAGTATTTATAACGTACTCTATTTTTATTTGACAAATAAGACAGCAACCGTTGACGTTTTCCCAGCATTTTACGTAGACCCCTTTGAGATAAATAGTCTTTTCTGTGCAATTCTAAATGTGAAGTAAGTCTTCTTATTTTATTGGTGAAACTCAATACTTGGAATTCAACGGATCCCCTGTTTTCTTCTTTTTCTTCTTGCGAAAAAATGGAAATGAATGCATTTTTTATCATAAAAATGAATCGTCCCTTTCTCTTTTTTTTTAGATATTTTTATCGATATATTTCTTGATCAGTAATAATAATGCCACTCATTTGAATTTGATATACACAAGACTCTTGATTTCGTTAAGAATTTTTTGTTTTTGTCAAATAAAATCAAATAAAATTACTTACTTTAGTAATCAATATAATTTAAAAAATTAATTGGATTCGAATCGGATACCGTATACAAAAGTATGGTCTATTTCTGTATTCACAAAAAATAATAGATCTTCAAATAAATAAGAATATTTTGTTGATTCATTTCTAGATCGAATTAATATTAATAATATAAAATATAATACAATGACTCATTAAATTAGTAAGTATTGTGTATCAGAATGAAATGGAAGATAATGGGTATGTTTATTTCTTTGTCTTCATATACTCGAGAATATAGTAAAAATGTACCATTAATAAATTTGCAATCGCGGATACATATGAATCCTGGTCATACTAAAACGACTACCATTATTGGTATCAAACCAATAGCGATTCATACAAGCTAAATCTTCTAATCGATAATTGGACCAAAGAAAAAACTTTAATTTAATTAGTTTCTTTTTATCGTTATCAAGATTTTTTTTTTTATTCAACACGCAATTTTTTATCCTATTTCCATTGAAAAATACTGTATTTCTATAGATACTGTTTATATCCCTATAATTCAAAAAGATTTGAATTCTCAATTCTCTACGACGCTTCGGGGATAAAATATTTTCAAGAACAAGCAAATCATAATGATTTTTGTCTATATTTCCAGTCATTTTTTGATGTATTCCAATGGATTCATAAAAATTCTTCTTATTCTTGTCAGCATAGCCATAACTTTTTTCTGGGTATCTTTGATTAATTTGGTGCTTATTCTTATGAACCAATGAAATACCTATGGTTTGATATATATAAAATTGTCCATCATTTTTTACAAACAGACGAACTGGTTCGATAATAAATATTCCGCTTTTTAGAAATTCTGTAAGAGTTAAATCCTTCTGGATCATCAGAATATGCGGATTCATTTCTTTTCTTTGAATAGCGGATATAGCAATTTCGTTTGGACTGTTCAGTCTAAGGAGGAGGCAATATACTTTTATGTTATTGATTATTCTTTGATTTAAAGAATCATTCCAGCTCAATTGAAAACGCAAATACTTTTTTAAGAAAAACTCAAGCTCTGCTTCTATGTTAGTCTTGTATTGCTTTTTGTTTCTACGTTTTTTCATGTCTGATCCCGGAGAACTTTGTTCACCATCTTTTTTTTGGTTTGAGAGAGCGGATTTAATATATGGTTTTTCGACTAATTCTTTTTCTCCTTGATTTCTATTTTCTAACTTAAGAGTTTTTTTTTTCGAAAATAAAAAAAGAGATATTTTTTTCTTTTCAGTGATGCTTTTATGTTTATTAACATTTTGGTTTACATTAAAATTGAAAAGAAGTAATTTGATTGGTATGGCCCAGGGTTTAATCTTATATGTATTATAAAATATCCCAAATTCTGGGAATAACAAAAATGCAAGATTCGATATGGGGCGACTTAGTATTTCGTCATTCATTCTCATCCAATCAGCGAGAGACTTTTTTTGTTTTTGATTGAATGGGTGAATTTCTTGATGAATCGTGAGATAAAAAAGACCTTTTTTTTTTTTATCAAATTTATCGATTATTTGATAATTATTAACACTAATCTTAGTATTTTGATTCCTCTTAGTGATGGTATCAATATTAACGCAAGCCTTAATATCAATCTTCTTTGTAAGACAAAAATGGATAATTTTCCAATAAAAAGATTTTCGATCCGGACTTTTTTTTATATCTATACTATTATTTTCTACTCGATAATTATTGATAAGGATACCTTCTATCATATCAAATAGTTTACGTTTAGGTGTGTAAGTATAAGAAATCTTTTTGTTCTTATTTACTTGTAATGGCAATCCATAAATATATGAGTTTTTTTCATCTTCATAATTAATAGATTTATACGATAAAAGATCATATTGATATTGTTTTTTTAATTTTTTGTTCTTTTTTAGTAATGAATCTATTTCAAAATAATTTTGTTTTTCATATTGAATGAATCGGTTTTTTTCATATGAATCAAATTTGTTTAAATCTTTATTTTTAGTCATACGACATTGATATTGATTGACTCTATTTCGCCATTTTTGTGATATTAATCTAGACCATCTAATCTGAGATAAATCATATTGATAATGAACCTTTAGCCAGTTTTTCCATTCATTAATTAAAGAATTTCGAAGGTTTTTATGTTGTCTTAATTCGGAATCAAATATTCCTTGCGTTCCAACAAAATACTCTTTTATTTCATTCTTAAGAAAGAAAGATGTTCCGTAATAGTTAAAGACAGATCTTAACTTATATAAGTTACTGACTTGGATTTGTGAGAATTTGTAGAATACATATGCTTGTGACAAGTAAGATAAGTCCCAAAAAATATGTGAATCTTTATTAATAATACAAAGTGACTTTTTTATAGTCAAAATAAAGTTAATTATACTTTGATTTGTTTTATCAATTCTTTCTTGATTTGCTTCATTATTGTAAATGTATTTATTCAAATTTTTTTTTTTTAATTTAGGAAGAAGCTCCGCAATGATTCTAAATATAATAATGATACATAGAAAGATATATATGTATAGTTTTTCAATCAAAAATTTAAAAAAAAAATGTAATTTACGCAGTAATCGAAGATTTTTTCTTTTTAATATCCGCCAAATGTTTTTTGGTGATTCTAATCTTTTATCTTCATAACTTATTTTGGTCGGGCTAATATTTATCTCTCGAGTTAGAAACCCTATTTGCTTATCTTTTTTCATTTTTTCTATTTCAGTTATGATTGTGTTTGTTCTATTAGTTAAATTTTGAATCTTTTTTTCTGTCAATGAGTAAGTTGCACAATCCAAAAATCGAATTTGAATAGACGATTCGGGAATAATTTGATTATGGATTATCGAATTTTTTTCTTTTTTAGGTTCACTCAATTTATATCTTTCTATTTTTTTCAATCCAAATGATAGAATTTGGTTTATTTTTGAGAGTTCTTTGATTCTTTTTTTTAGAAAGAGAATGCTTTTGATGACCCATTTTTTTGTTTCTTTTAATACATTTAGAAAAGATTTTGTTCTTTCTTTTAAAACTCTTAGAACTAGAAAACATTTTTTTTGCAATTTTAATTTTATTTTTTTTAATTTTTTTAAAATGGGTTCAAAAAATGAGATTTGTTGTCGGGGAGAACCAAAAGGTAATTCAGTTTCCATTCCCCAAACTGTTAAAAAACAAAAATCATTTTTTTGTTTTTTCCCTTTCTTTTGAATTGGATCTTTATTAGGGAATCGTAACTTAGATCTGCGCCAAGGTTTCAGACGAAAAGGAAATAGAATCTTTATCTGAATACCGTCTGTTAACCAGTTTTTCGGAAATTCTTTTTCTGATAATTGAACGCCATTATAGGTACATTTAATATGGATTTCTTTAGTCCAATCCTTTAAATCTTCGGACCATTCGGGAAATTGAAATAAGAGTATACGAACAAGATTTTTAGATATTATTAATGAAGGTAATATAATATATTTTCTAAGAATTGATTGGATTACTAATGCAAAACCTCTTATTACTTGAGCAAATATAATGCTATCCCAAAGTTCCCCTATCTCTATACGAGTTTTCTCCGCTTTTTTGTCTATTTCTCTTTTGGCCTTCTCTTCTTTCTCACTTTCTTTTGTCTTTTCCTTTGTATGATCCGAAATTTTGAATTTATTCTTTTTCCAAATCAAATTTATAAAAATTATTTTCATTAGATCGGGGATATCAAAAGAAAAGAGGGGAGGTTTGTCTACTCTATCCAAAAAAAGGGCGGAATACACATTTGCTTGAAACAGTTCCAAAATAATTATTTTACGCCTTTGAGCTCGTATAGAGCCTTTTATTATATCTCGACGAAAATCCGGTTGTTGTGAATAACGTATCAAATCCACCTCTTCAGCTTGATCAGAATTATCAGTCTCTTTTTCATTAGTATCGGTATTCTCCGGACTATTAGTAAAAATTACGACACGTTTGGCTTTTCGTGAACGAATTTGATAATCCTCTGCCCCACTTTCTTCAGTTGCTACTTCCTGTTGTTCCAATTCGTCGATTAATTTATATGACCATCGAGGAACTTTTTTATTTATTTCTTTTATTCCAATATATTCTTTGCTAATTGTTTTATCCTTAGTATCAGTTATAACTGCATTGATTAAAAATTTTAAAATTTGAATTGGATCTTCTGGATTAATTCTTACTTCTTTGTTTTCCGGAAATAAATAAAGTCCTTTCAAATTAAAATTTGATGTTGATTTTCCTCCAAACTTGCTAATTATGTTTAAGAAATAACTCATTTCTGTTGATAATGATTTTCGATCAAATAAATTGAATTTATGGTAAAATTCTGTGTAATTGGTAGTAAGAAGGATGCCATAAATCTTATTTATCCAAATTGTCTCTATGTAATGTTTTATAGCTAGAGAAGTTTTTATGATTGGGAGTAAAAATAGTTTTTTGATTTGTCCGCGAAAGGGTCCGTTAAATAAAGAATCACATATTTTAGGTAAATATTCTTGTTTAGTCTCATTATTACAATTACACAATCTAATTCTTTTTTCGATTATATCCAGAGGAAGGAATCTATTGTCTAGAATTTCGACTCTATTTAAAAATTGGTTGCTTATGTTCTTCCTTTTTTGTTCATTGGTATAATTCCAGTGATTATACAGTTCATTATAGGAAATCTTTTCTATTGTAAAAAAAGACATCTTTCTTTGTATCATTTCAAAAAAAGTTGATAAACTTGGCGGATACGTAAAGGATATCCTTTCTTTTCCATCACTTTGACACGTATGAAAAAAATATTGTGACATTTCATTTTTTACAGCATTTTCAAATCGATCATTTTTTATATATCGGAATGGTCGCTTCCATTGTTTATAGTCGAAAAGAATATTAACAAGAGGTTTTTCAAACCAGAATATCTCTTTATCCTTTTTATCTTGAAATATTTCTAACTTCGAATTTTCTTGATTCCCATCTAGATAAGAAGTTTCATAAATTGGTCTATTTTTATAGCGTGTCTCTTTAAAGTGGAATTCATCCTTTGTTTTTCCCTTTCCATTCATTCGGATCTCTTTTGTTTCATCCATTTTGTCCGGATCCTCCTTTTCTTCCGAAAAAA